CGTTCCCAAAGGCGTAAAACTTTGATTTGGCAATTTTTTCAAGCAAAAGTACATTCTCCCCTTTTTTTTGATAGAATAGATAAACTTTTTTTTTTTTCGTTTGATATATGGGGGCTAAAAAAAAAAATTCTTCGCAATTTCATGTGGAAAAAAAAAAAAAAAATTGATAAAAAAGACGAAGAACAATCAAAAATGGAAGAAAAAATACGGATAGAAATTGCAGAAACTTGGGATAGCTTCCTATTTGCTCAAATAATAAGAGGTTATCTCTTAGTAACTCAATCTATTCTTAGAAAATATATTATATTACCTTTAGTGATAATAATTAAAAATAGCGTCCGTATGTTATTATTTCAATTTCCCGAGTGGTCTGAGGATTTAAAGGATTGGAAACGTGAAATGCATGTTAAATGCACTTATAATGGGGTTCAACTATCCGAAACCGAATTTCCAAAAAACTGGTTAACGGATGGTATTCAGATAAAAATCCTATTTCCTTTTTATCTTAAACCTTGGCATAAATCTAAATTTCAATCATCTCAGAAGGCTCGACTAAAAAAAACAAAAGACAAAGGAGAACAAAACGATTTTTGTTTTTTAACGGTTTGGGGAATGGAAACCGAATTACCGTTTGGTTCTGCCCAAAAAAAGCCTTCTTTTTTTGAACCTATTTCTAAAGAATTAACAAAAAGAATCAAAAAATTTAAAACTAAGTCTTTTCTGGTTTTAAGGATTTTCAAAGAAAGAGCAACAATTTTCCTAAAAGTCGCAAAAGAAATAAAAAACGGGATTCTCAAAAACTTTATTTTTATAAAAGGAAAAATAAAAGACCTTTCAAAACGAAATCTAATTCCAGTATTTGGCCCGAGAGAAATATATGAATTAAATGAAACTAAAAAAGATTCAATAATGAGTAATCAAATGATTCATGAACTATCTGTTCAAAATAAATCCATGGAGTGGACAAATTCTTCACTCAGCGAAAACAAAATCAAAAATTTGATTGATAGAATAAAGACAATAAGAAATCAAATAGAAGAAATTTCAAAAGAAAAACAAAACCTAACTAATAGTTGTAACAAACTGCGTTATGATTCTAAAATAATTGAGTCATCAAAAAAATTTTGGCAGACATTCAAAAGAAAAAATACCCGATTAATTCGTAAATCTATTTCTTTTTTTAAATTTTGCATTGAACAACTGTCTATAGCAATTTTTCTAGGTATCATTAATATTCCAAAAATTACTACACAACTTTTTTTTGAATCAACAAAAACAATTCTTGATAAATATATTTACAAGACTGAAGAAAATGGAGAAAAAAAAAATACCATTTATTTTATTTCGACTATAAAAAATTTAATATCCAATAAAAAAAAAATGAGTTATGACCTATGCTCTTTATCACAAGCATATGTATTTTATAAATTATCACAAATTAAAGTTAGTAACTTTTCTAAATTAAAGGCTGTTCTTGAATATAACATATGCATAACATCCTTTTTTGTTAAGAATCAAATAAAGGATTTTTTTCAAGAACAAGGAATCTTTCATTATGAATTGAAAGATCAAACCTTTTTAAATTCCGAAGTAAATCAATGGAAAAACTGGTTACGAAGTAATTATCAATACAATTTACCTAAGATTACGTGGGCTAGATTAGGAAAAAAAAAATGGAAAAAGAAAATAAACCAAGATTCTCTAGTTCTAAATCCAAGTTTAACCAAAGAGGATTCATACGAAAAAAAGAAATTTGATAATTACAAAAAACAAAGTTTTTTTGAGGCCGACTCATTATTAAATCCAAAACATAATTTAAAAAAAGATTATATATATAATCTTTTTTGCTACAAATCCATTAATTCTACAGAAAAAAACTTTGACATGTCTATAGGCACTGCTCTAGATAATTGTTTAGTCTCTTGTTTTCTAGAAAAATATAATATTCGGGGTATAGGGGAAATTCGGCATAGAAAAAATTTTGATTGGAGAATTATAAACTTTTGGGTTCAAAAAAAAGTAAATATTGAACCTTGGGTTGATACCAAGAGTAAAAAAAAATATATTAATACTAAAGTTCAGAATTATCAAAGAGTTGATAAAATAACTAAGACGGGTCTTGCCAATCAAAAAAGAAACTTTTTTGATTGGATGGGAATGAATGAAGAAATACTAAATCGTCGTATAACAAATTTTGAAATTTTTTTCTTTCCAGAATTTTTCTTATTTTCTAGTACATATAAAATGAAGCCGTGGGTCATACCAATCAAATTACTTCTTTTAAATTTTAATGAAAACATAAATGTTAATAAAAAGATCACTCGAAAGAAAAAAGGTTTTATACCATCAAATGAAAAAAAATCCCTTAGATTTTATAATCTAAATAAAGAAGAAAAAGAATCGGCCGGTCAAGTAGAGCTTGAATCAGATAAAGAAAAAAAAAGAAATCCCGAATCAGCTCTATCAAACCAAGAAAAAAATATTGAAGAAAATTATGAAGAATCGACGATAAAAAAACGTAAAAATAAAAAACAATACAAAAGCAATACAGAAGCGGAACTTGATTTATTTCTCACAAGATATTCACGTTTTCAATTGCGATGGAATTGTTTTTTTAATCAAAAAATTCTCAATAATGTAAAAGTATACTGTCTCTTGGTTAGACTAAAAAATCCAAACGAAATAGCGATATCTTCGATTGAAAGAGGAGAGATGAGCCTAGACATTCTAATGATTGAGAAGAATTTCACTTTTGCAAAATTAATGAAAAAAGGAATATTGATTATTGAACCTGTCCGTTTGTCTGTACAAAACGATGGACAACTTATTATATATAGAACCATAAGTATTTCGTTGGTTCATAAAAATAAACACAAAATAAGTAAAAGATACAAAAAAAAAAGCTATATTGGAAAAAAAAAAATTGAAAAATCCATTATAAAATATCAAAAAAAAACTGTAAATAGAAAAAAAAACAATTATAATTTCTTTGTCCCTGAAAATATTCTATCCCCTAAACGACGTAGAGAATTTAGAATTCTAATTTGTTTCAACTTAAAAAAAAAAAATGTGAGGGATAGAAATTCAAGATTTAATAAGAATATTCAAAACTTGACCACAGTTTTGTATAAAAAGAAAGATCTTGCTAAGGATAAAAATAACCGAATTAAATTAAAATCCTTTCTTTGGCCCAATTTTAGATTAGAAGATTTAGCTTGTATGAATCGCTATTGGTTTAATACTACTAACGGAAATCATTTCAGTATGATAAGAATACACATGTATACGCGATTTCCAATTCATTAATGATAGATCCTTTTTACTATTTTTTACTATATATAATATATATATTAAGTTACGGTATATGAAAACAACTGTATGAAATATGAGGGATTATTTTCAATTCAATCTTTCTACATCATATTAATTTAATCAATGACATAGATACCAATCAAAGCGAATCCATAAATAAATTAACAGAATCCTACTTTTGAGATCTAAATTGAGATTTTTTTTATAAAATGAAGAATTAAGAAGTTTATAATTAAATTAAGATCCTTGTACAAAAAAACTAACATTATTATTACTGATCAGTCAAATTCATATCTTTCAATTCATATTAAAAAGGGAAGGATTTCTTTTTATGATAAAAAATGCATTCATTTCATTTCAAGAAAAAAAAGAAGAAAGCAGGGGATCTGTTGAATTTCAAGTATTCAGTTTTACTAATAAGATACGAAGACTTACTTCACATTTGGAATTGCACAGAAAAGATTATTTATCTCAGAGGGGTCTACGAACAATTCTGGGAAAACGTCAACGACTGCTGGCTTATTTGTCAAAAAAAAATAGAGTACGTTATAAAGAATTAATTAATAAGTTGAATATTCGGGAATTAAAAACTCGTTAAATTCAAAAAGTTTGAATTAGTTCATTTTTTAGATCTTGAATTTTTTGATAAACTGCTTTTTCAGCAATCTAATTCATGCCAGAACGAATAAAGGAAAAACTTATGAAGAGACCAGTTACAGGAAAAGATCTTATGATAGTCAATATGGGACCTCACCATCCATCCATGCATGGGGTTCTTCGATTAATTGTTACTCTAGATGGTGAGGATGTTGTTGACTGTGAACCCATATTGGGTTATTTACACAGAGGAATGGAAAAAATTGCAGAAAACCGAGCAATTATACAATATTTACCTTATGTAACGCGATGGGATTATTTAGCTACTATGTTTACAGAAGCAATAACAGTAAATGGACCAGAACAATTGGGAAATATTCAAGTTCCTAAAAGGGCCAGCTATATCAGAGTAATTATGCTAGAATTGAGTCGTATAGCTTCTCATCTGTTATGGCTCGGTCCTTTTATGGCAGATATTGGTGCACAGACTCCTTTTTTCTATATTTTCAGAGAACGAGAATTTGTATATGATCTATTCGAAGCTGCCACCGGTATGAGAATGATGCATAATTTTTTTCGTATTGGAGGAATCGCGGCTGATTTACCTTATGGTTGGATAGATAAATGCTTGGATTTTTGTGATTATTTTTTAACAGAAGTTGTTGAATATCAAAAACTTATTACACGAAATCCTATTTTTTTAGAACGGGTTGAAGGAGTTGGAATTATTGGTGGGGAAGAAGCAATAAATTGGGGTTTATCCGGACCAATGCTACGCGCATCCGGAATACCATGGGATCTTCGTAAAGTTGATCGTTATGAGTCTTACGATGAATTTGAATGGGAAATTCAGTGGCAAAAACAAGGAGATTCATTAGCTCGGTATTTAGTACGACTTAGCGAAATGACAGAATCCATAAAAATTATTCAACAGGCTCTGGAAGGACTTCCGGGGGGTCCCTATGAGAATTTAGAAAGCAGAGGCTTTGATAGAAAAAGGAATCCAGAATGGAATGATTTTGAATATCGATTCATTAGTAAAAAGCCTTCTCCTACTTTTGAATTATCGAAACAAGAACTTTATGTAAGAGTTGAAGCCCCAAAAGGGGAATTAGGAATTTTTCTCATAGGAGATCAAACTGGTTTTCCTTGGAGATGGAAAATCCGACCACCAGGTTTTATTAATTTGCAAATTCTTCCTGAACTAGTTAAAAGAATGAAATTGGCTGATATTATGACGATACTCGGTAGCATAGATATAATTATGGGAGAAGTTGATCGTTAAAATGATAATTTATGCAATAGCAGTCCAAACTATAAATTCTTTTGTTAGATTGGAATCTTTAAAAGAGGTCTATGGACTCATATGGATATTTGTCCCTATATTTTTTCTTGTATTGGGAATCATAACAGGTGTACTAGTAATTGTGTGGTTAGAAAGAGAAATATCTGCAGGGATACAACAACGTATTGGACCTGAATACGCCGGCCCGTTGGGAATTCTTCAAGCTCTAGCCGACGGGACAAAACTACTTTTCAAAGAAAATCTTCGTCCATCTAGAGGAAATCCTCCTTTATTTAGTATTGGACCATCTATAGCAGTTATCTCAATTTTACTAAGTTATTCAGTAATTCCCTTTAGCAATCACCTTGTTTTAGCGGATCTCAATATCGGTATTTTTTTATGGATTGCGATTTCAAGTATTGCTCCTATTGGACTTCTTATGTCAGGATATGGATCAAATAATAAATATTCTTTTTTAGGTGGTCTGCGAGCTGCTGCCCAATCGATTAGTTATGAAATACCATTAACTCTATGTATTTTATCAATATCTCTACGTGCGATTCGTTGAAACAGAAACGTTTATTTTTACTATTCCGTTTCTTCTAGATGAATAACGGAATATATAAATATAGTTATCTTTCGGGTTAATCTTAATAAAAGGAATTTGATAGTTATATATGAGTGAAAAAAACTGCTCAGAAATTAGCAGTAAAAAGAAAAATTGAGTCTCATTTCCTATGTACAAAGGTTAAACGGAAATAAACATAAGCGTAAGAATCACTTTACCCCAAGGTTGGTTGATTAGTCATCCTGGCTTGAAGCGGGTTAAAAATATTTAACCGTATAACGTTTTTACTATCAGTTATATAGATTAACATACATTTATTACAAAGTGAGCGGCAATTAGGAAAAAGTGAGTGGATGGTTAGAAACACCAAAATACACAAAGAATTTGTAATAGAGATTAATCAGGATATTTATGCATAACATAAGATAAAAAAAGAAGGTTAATTGGGGCTTGAAATTAGTAGAAATGATCAGACAGTACTCCCCAAGATTCCGATTCAGAGTATGCTCCTATCCACCTATAAATGTAATGACTATCAGAAACGAAATAATCCTTTATTTTTTATAAGTCCACCGACTTTTTTCTAAAAAAGAAAGAAGAATAGGAACGAAACAAGGATCTTTTTTTCATATATTTCGAATATAAAATATAATTTCTGTCATGAATAATAAACTAATAGGATATATAATTCTTTTTCGTAATCGAAAACCACGATGGGCTTAAATACCTTTTTTTTTTTACAAGGAGTATTTTATTCAAGGATTAAGTTATTACTCAACAAATAGAAATTACAATTTGTAAAGGATGAGATGAATTCCGACGCGCTTTTTTTTATTCTTATAATTTGAGCAGACAGAATTCCATTGGTATAATTCGGGATCCCAGATATATTTATATTTAATCCATTTTAGAACACATCATATCCATCTAAATAATACTAATCTGCTCCTTAGATTTATTTATGGCCCCCGAGGAGCCGTATGAGGCGAAGACCTCATGTACGGTTTTGTAATAGCGGTGAAAATAGTAATGTTATCACCGACTAGGATTATCTAACAGTTTAAGTACAGTTGATATAGTTGAGGCACAATCAAAATATGGTTTTTGGGGATGGAATTTGTGGCGTCAACCTATAGGTTTTCTCATTTTTCTAATTTCTTCCCTAGCCGAATGCGAGAGGTTACCGTTTGATTTACCAGAAGCGGAAGAAGAATTAATAGCAGGTTATCAAACTGAATATTCAGGTATCAAATTTGGTTTATTTTACGTTGCTTCTTATCTAAATCTATTAATTTCCTCATTATTTGTAACAGTTCTATACTTAGGCGGTTGGAATATTTCTATTCCGTATATATCTATTCTGGAGCTATTTCAAAGGGATCAAATTTTTGGAACAACAATTGGTATCTTTATTACATTAGCTAAAACTTATTTGTTCTTGTTCATTTCTATCGCAACAAGATGGACTTTACCTAGGCTAAGAATGGATCAACTTTTAAATCTTGGATGGAAATTTCTTTTACCTATTTCCCTTGGTAATCTATTATTAACAACTTCTTTCCAACTCTTTTCACTATAAATTGAAAATGAATCCAACACATTCATTATTATTTTTTTAACAAGAGAAAGAAACAAAGATAAAATTATTCATAGATAATTACAATATGCTTCCTATGATAACCGGGTTCATGAATTATGGTCAACAAACCCTACGAGCTGCAAGGTATATTGGTCAAGGTTTCATGATTACCTTATCCCACACAAATCGTTTACCTGTAACTATTCAATATCCCTATGAAAAATTAATAACATCGGAACGTTTCCGTGGTCGAATCCATTTTGAATTTGATAAATGCATTGCTTGTGAAGTATGTGTTCGAGTATGTCCTATAGATCTGCCTGTTGTTGATTGGAAATTGGAAACTAATATTCGAAAAAAACGATTGCTTAATTACAGTATTGATTTTGGAATTTGTATATTTTGTGGTAATTGTGTTGAGTATTGTCCAACAAATTGTTTGTCAATGACTGAAGAATATGAATTTTCCACTTATGATCGTCACGAATTGAATTATAATCAAATAGCTTTGGGTCGTTTACCAATGTCAGTAATTGATGATTACACTATTCGAACAATTTGGAATTCACCTCAAAGAATAACTGGGTAAACCCATTAATTTGATTAAAAAAAGAATTGAATTCCAAATTTGTATTTATATAATAATATTAAGTATTAAGGCTCATTCTTTTATCTTTTAATATAATATATTCGTAATTACTTTCTTGAAATAGATAGGTTGAAAATACACTTTAGAATAAAAAAGCGAAACAGTCTAATAATTGTATCTACATCAATTCATATCCATTAGATTCTAATTTCACTCTATTAGAAACATATTAAAAAAGAATTTCCCGGTTAAATTAATAAGGTCATGAAAAGGATTTCGATTTTTTCTTATTTTAATAATATAATGGATTTGCCTGGACCAATACATGATTTTCTTTTAGTTTTTCTGGGATCCGGTCTTATAGTAGGAGGTCTGGGAGTGATCTTACTTCCCAACCCAATATTTTCAGCTTTTTCCTTAGGATTTGTTCTTGTTTGTATATCTTTATTGTATATTCTATCAAACTCCCATTTTGTAGCTGCTGCACAACTCCTTATTTACGTGGGGGCCATAAATGTTTTAATCATATTTGCTGTGATGTTCATGAATGATTCAGAATATTCCACAGATTTGAATCTGTGGACCGTTGGGAATGGGATTACTTCGTTGGTTTGTACAACTATTCTTTTTTCATTAATGTCTACTATTCTGGATACGTCATGGTACGGGGTTATTTGGACTACAAAATTAAACCAGATTCTAGAGCAAGATTTAATAAGTAATAGTCAACAAATAGGAATTCATTTATCAACCGATTTTTTTCTACCATTTGAACTCATTTCAATAATTCTTTTAGTTGCTTTGATAGGTGCAATTTCTGTGGCTCGTCAATAAAAAACGTTTGAATTTTTAAAGACCAAAGAAAACTTTGTGTATGTTATGATATTTTTTTGTTCATTCAATTAAATTGGATTTAATATTACTTCATATTTTAAATATTAATTTTTATATTTTATATTTGATATATATTTGAAATTTTTTTTACCTAATATCGTTTTTATTCGTACTTTTTTGTTATATTCTAGTTGATTGAATCCGGTGAATTATTTTTCATATTTAAATGAATCCAAATTGATAAGGAGTTGCTGAATGATACTCGAACATGTACTTGTTTTGAGTGCCTATTTATTTTTGATTGGTCTTTATGGATTAATCATGAGTCGAAATATGGTTAGAGCTCTTATGTGTCTTGAACTTATACTGAATGCAGTTAATATGAATTTCGTAACATTTTCTGATTTTTTTGATAATTCCCAACTAAAAGGGGATATTTTCTGCATTTTTGTTATAGCAATTGCAGCCGCTGAAGCAGCTATTGGATTAGCTATAGTTTCGTCAATTTATCGTAACAGAAAATCAACTCGCATCAATCAATCGACCTTATTAAATAAGTAGCATAAAAATTGATAGGTTGAAATTTGCATATATAATATATAATAGGTTCTGACCTACTAGATTATATTTTTGAAAATCTCAGAAATCCAAGTATTTTAGCCCCATTTTTTTATCAATTGAGCCAGAATTCATTCCAAAAATTCTATTATATTAAAGGAAATCATTGCTTCATCTAGTAGTTTAATATATCATTTAGTTAGAAGTTTACTAGATTGAAAATTTATGACATTCAAAAAACTATTGATCCTATGTCACATTCAGTAAAAATTTATGATACCTGTATAGGATGTACTCAATGTGTCCGAGCATGCCCTACAGACGTATTAGAAATGATACCTTGGGATGGATGTAAAGCTAAGCAAATAGCTTCCGCTCCAAGAACCGAGGACTGTGTTGGTTGTAAGAGATGTGAATCCGCCTGTCCAACGGATTTTTTGAGCGTTCGGGTTTATTTATGGCATGAAACAACCCGAAGTATGGGTCTAGCTTATTGATACGTTACCGAAAACCTCATTTGAATAAATTTTGAATACATTTTATTTTTTTATTGACAAGTACTCGTACTCAAAAAATTAAATTATATTTTTTTATTTATATATTTTTTTTGAGTACGCGTTCTTTGGACCTGGTGTATCTTGTCTTTACCACGAATGATTTTCCTTGGTTAACAATAATTGTTGTTTTTCCAATATCTGCCGGTTCGTTAATGTTATTTCTCCCACATAGGGGAAATAAAGTCAATAAATGGTATACTATATGCATTTGTATTTTAGAACTTCTTCTAACGACCTATGCTTTTTGTTATAATTTTAAAATGGACGATCCATTAATTCAACTGTCCGAAGATTATAAATGGATCAATTTTTTAGATTTTTACTGGAGAATGGGAATAGATGGACTTTCTATAGGAACGATTTTATTGACGGGATTTATTACTACTTTAGCCACTTTAGCGGCTTTTCCAGTTACTCGGGATTCCCGATTATTCCATTTCCTGATGTTAGCAATGTACAGCGGTCAAATAGGATCATTTTCTTCGCGGGATCTTCTACTTTTTTTCATCATGTGGGAATTAGAATTAATTCCCGTTTATCTACTTTTATCCATGTGGGGTGGAAAGAAACGTCTGTATTCAGCTACAAAATTTATTTTATACACGGCAGGAAGTTCAATTTTTTTATTAATAGGAGTTTTAGGTATAAGTTTATATGGTTCGAACGAACCAACATTAAATTTAGAACTCTTAGCTAATCAATCCTATCCTGTTACACTCGAAATACTATTTTATATTGGATTTCTTATTGCTTTTGCCGTCAAATCACCGATTATACCTTTACATACTTGGTTACCTGACACCCACGGCGAGGCACATTACAGTACCTGTATGCTTCTCGCTGGAATCTTATTAAAAATGGGAGCATATGGGTTGGTTCGAATCAATATGGAATTATTACCTCACGCTCATTCTATGTTTTCTCCTTGGTTGATGGTAGTCGGTACAATCCAAATAATTTATGCAGCTTCAACATCTCCCGGTCAACGTAATTTAAAAAAGAGAATAGCCTATTCTTCTGTATCTCATATGGGTTTTATAATTATAGGTATTAGTTCTATAACGGATCCTGGACTTAATGGAGCTATTTTACAAATAATCTCTCATGGATTTATTGGCGCTGCACTTTTTTTCTTGGCAGGAGCGAGTTATGATAGAATTCGGCTTGTTTATCTTGATGAAATGGGTGGAATGGCTATCTCGATTCCAAAAATATTTACAATGTTTACTATCTTATCGATGGCTTCCCTTGCATTGCCAGGCATGAGTGGTTTTGTTGCAGAATTAATCGTTTTTTTTGGAATAATTACCAGCCAAAAATATTTCTTAATTTCAAAAATTTTAATTATTTTTGTAATGGCAATTGGAATGATATTAACTCCTATATATTTATTATCTATGTCACGCCAAATGTTCTATGGATACAAGTTAATTAATGTCAAAAACTGTTCTTTTTTTGATTCTGGACCCCGAGAGTTATTTCTTTCAATCTCCATTCTTTTACCCATAATTGGTATTGGGATTTATCCTGATTTTGTGCTCTCATTAGCAAGTGACAAGGTCGAATCCATTTTATCTAATTACTTTTATGGATAGTTTTCAGGAGATAAAAAAAGCATTAAATTGAATTGTAATCAGAAGTCTTTGGTCTTTGTATTGTGAGAACCTTTTGAATCAAGTAGTACAATGATTCAAAAGGTTCTTGATGATTTACTACTAAAAACTAAATTTGATTTATTAACTTATATGAAGTTAGATATAGATGCTATTCCTTATTTATTTGAATTTGGATTCTTTATTTTTTTTTTACTGTTTTATTTATATTTAATTCGATGTAAAAGAACCATAACTATGTAAACCTATTCCGAAAAGATTGACGCCAAAATAGCATATCCAAATTAAAAGAAAACCTATCGAAGCTACAATTGCAGAATTTATACCCCTACCATTCCTATTTGTTTTAATATGTAAATAAATTGCGAATATGATCCAAGTAATAAATGCCCAAGTTTCTTTTGGATCCCAGTTCCAATATGAACCCCATGTCTCATTAGCCCAGACAGCTCCTGAAAGAATGCCGACGGTTAAAAAGATAAATCCAAGACTAATAATACGAAAACTCCAATAATCTAATTGTTCAATCAATTGATACCTATAATAATTTCTAGAAAAACTAAAATTAATATTTTGTTGGAGTAAAATAGAATTTCTTTCATTTATGTAGTAAAATACATCAAAAGAAAAAAATTCATTTAATAAAAAATTTTCTTTTATATTCTTTTTCAAAAAAGTAGGTCCGACTTTGCGAAATGTAATCACTAAAAGAGCCATTGATAATAATGATCCGCATAACAGAGCGCCATAGCCTAATATCATCATACTTACGTGCATCATTAACCACTGGGACTGGAGAGCTGGTACTAATATTGCAAACTGAGGCATTTTATTTAAAAGACCTGAAGTAGCAAACCCCTGAATAAAAATAGCACTTGGCGCTGTTATTGCGTTTAAGTGATTTTTGTGTTTTTTATTAAAATAGGAAACCATATGAATAATTGAAAAAGTCCATGAAAGAAAAATTAATGATTCATATAAATTACTTAATGGAAAATGTCCTGAATAAATCCAACGAGTGAATAATAATCCTGTTATACCAAAAAAGGTAATTACGATTCCTTTATCTGATGAATCAAAAAATCCTATGATTTCATCTAAATTAACTAATAAAGTTAAAAAATAAATTGTCAGTACAATTGAAACGACCGAAAAAGATATATGAGTTAATATGTGCTCTAAAATTGAAAAAATCATAAAAAATTTGTTAAAAATTAATAAATTAATACTAGGTTTTACCCGATTTTCGAAAAAAAGTAGGGTATTATTTTGATTATAAAACTTATAATATCTCTTTTATAAGATCTTATGCCGCTACTCGGACTCGAACCGAGATGCTCTAGCACTGCTTCCTAAGAGCAGCGTGTCTACCAATTTCACCATAGCGGCAACTTGTTCAAAACAATACTAACAAGTTTTTATTCAATCGTCGAGATGAAAATTTAGCCAATTGACCGGAATTTACAATTGATTTACTGAATAAAAACTTGTTAAATAGGTCTTGTGGGTTTTAATTCAATTAAGATCTTTTTTTTATCTGAGTTATTTAAAATTATTGAAATTCACTTTTTGTCCTTTATACTTTTTTTCTAGAATACAATGAAAAATTTAACTAAATTCAAGTAATTGGGACTTCAACCCAACGACAAAACCCTAAACGCTCTTTTTTTTTTCATTTATATGATTAAAAAAATGATAAAAAGCATTTTCAGTTCCATTAAAAAAATTAGATTTTCCTAATTGCTCAAGAGAAATTGAAAAAAAAAATAATAATTATAAAAATATTTATTTTGATGCATCTTTTTATATTGTACAAACATAAAATTTTTTTCACTTAAATTAATTCATTTGAAGAACCTATTGATTTTGCTTAAAGACCTTTGATTTACTCATTATGAGTAAATCAAAGATCTTTATTTATAAGGTAGTGATGGGGAAAATAAGAATCCCCCCCCCTTTTTTTTGAACTAAAAAAATGTGAACCTTTCTTTTTTATCTATATATTATCTTTTTGTTTCTCCTCTTTTGGTTCACATTTTTTTATATGTATTTTTTTTTATGTATTCTAAAAAATTTGTTTTTTAGTTAGGCTAATTCTAATTATTATAGTGTTTTTTATTTTTTTTGTTGTACAAAAAAACTTTTTGAATTACCTGTAGAAAGTGATTTCCCTAACGAAAAAGCTTTCAACGATGTCCAATATCCCTTCCTTTTCCAAATTTTTTTACGAATACGCTTTTTCGAGATAGAAGTACGTTTTTTTGGAACTGCCATTCAAAATGAAAAAAAAAGTTTTTCAGTTGTATAATTGGATGTCAAAGACATTTATTATTTTATTCTTTCATACTCCATATCGATATCGAGTTATTTTTTTCTTTCAAATTTTATTATATATTATTTTCAAAACAAAAAAGACATTCAAAAGTTTAAAACCGAACTGTTTTTTACTTGTGTGTGTGTTTTTTTTTTTTATTAAATTTTTTTTATTTAACGTTTGAAATCCGTACGAGAGTGCTCATTTAATTAATCTAGATTAGATTAGCAAAAAATTATGAGATTTCTTCACATCACATGTAAAAAAAATATCGATTATAATAATCTTTCTTGCAAATAAAAAAAGCTCACTTAGTTTACTGGAAGACAATCACTAAATTCCATAATTAAAATTTATTCCTTAATAATTCTAAATAATTAAAATAAAATAACTTTGTTTTAGGTAAAGTTTTTTTTAGTATATAATTACTATTAAGTATTTAGTATTTTTTTGCGTGTAAATCTTTGTTCTATTCTTAATATATGTATATAAATTATTATAATACGGGATTATAATTCACTTTTTCTGTATCTGCATAAAATCACAATTTTCTAATTTTATTTAGTAGTAATAAAAAAAAAAGACAAATCGTTTTTTTTTTTTACAGTAACTTAGTAATATTATTTAATCACTTTTCATTTTTTTATTTTAATATATATTTCTTTTGAAAGATTTCTGAAGGATTATACTAATTCAAAAAATGTATATTTAGGTTTAAAATCTCGTGCTTTTTTATTGGACCCTTTGAAAAAAAATATATATATATACAAACCAGTGAATAAGAAATAAAAAATTTAAGAATAAAATAAAAAGGATTTTTTATTTTATGGAACATACATATCAATATTCATGGATCATCCCTTTCATTCCACTCCCAGTACCTATTTTATTAGGAGTTGGGCTTCTCCTTTTTCCGATAGCAACAAAAAACCTTCGCCGTATGTGGACTTTTATGAGTATTTTTTTGTTAAGTATAGTTATGATATTTTCACTCTATCTATCTATTCAACAAATTTTTATAAGTTGCATTCATCAAAATGTGTGGTCTTGGACCATAACTAATCAATTTTCTTTTGAGTTCGGTTACTTTATTGATCCACTTACTTCTATTATGTCAATATTAATTACAACTGTTGGGATTTTGGTTCTTATTTATAGTGACAATTATATGTCTCATGATCAAGGATATCTTAG